TTAAACTACAACAGTATCATATATTTTATTACTTTCTATTTTACTCTTTCATTTTCTTTTAATGAATTTCCTATTCTATTTATTTTATTCTATTATTTAGTATTATTTATTTAGTATTATTTATATTTCATTTATTTATATTTATATATTTAATTAAATTATAAATTAATAGTGTATTGAATTTAATAACAGGAGACTATAAATCAAAGTCTCTTTCTTGCATCCATTTTACATTCCATTATCGGAACAAAAATATCATATGTATCCATAAATATTTGTTACATGAAACCACGATCTGATAGATATCTATCTAAATATATAAAATATATAATATACATTATAAATTATAAAACATACATATGATAAAATAGAAAGTGATTTTGTCTTGTGTGCTGGAATCAAAGAAAGATATTTTAAACGCCTCTTATTCTTATGTTGTTCTTGGAATAAATCTTTCGCTGTAAAGTAAGGGAATAGCATTGCTATATAACATCTAGAAACAAGAAGATTTAATCGGAAATATCGACAGATTCCCGCGTAATCCAAAGAAATATGAAAATGAAAAAAAAAAAAAGATCCACTCTTCCAATTTTATCTCTATCGAGTTTTAATATCAGAATAGTGGATATAGTTATGATTCAATGGGTTAGGTCCACTTACTTTTTCTTTTGTTGATTTCTAATTTAATTGATTTGATTGGAATAATAGAACAAAGTAATAGGAATATTTGGAGATTCAAGTAGACAACTTAGAATTATTCATTATAAACTTATCATTATAATATTTATAACAATATAATAAACATGATAACAAATGTTCAACTTTATAACTATAATTACTATACTTCACTTCATTAGTATTTAATATAATTTCAATATTAAAATTATATTCCATTTTATGGTTTGTTACTTTTTTATTACAAATGACAACAATATCTCTATAAATATGAATACTACCGCTGGAGTTTTATGAAAAAACCAAAGCCCCTTATCGGATTTGAACCGATGACTTACGCCTTACCATGGCGTTACTCTACCACTGAGTTAAAGGGGCCCGTTTACGTCAATTCCTGACCGCTAGTTACTATGAGTTTAGTGTATATACTTATTATATGTTATATGTCTATAGACATATCTTATGCGTTTATACGTTATAATCTATGTAATAGATATATCTTAAACGCATAGTGGTTCATTCAGGAACGCTCAATTTGATTGACCTAGTAAGTATAGGTAAAAAAAAGGTTTATTGATATTGTATTTGATAAATATTAATGTAATGCATTGTTTCCAGACCGACCCACCCTAATTTCCATTATTTTCCATTATAACGAAATTCATTTGATTAATACATGTACCTACCAATTCAACATAGATTCGAAATATTTTATCGAAGGCAATCGTTGATAAAGAGATTCGGCCTGTCCTCTGAACCAAAAAAAATTAGAGAAAAAAATTCAATAACTTATTGATCCCTCTTCCCCTATTTTCAAATTTATCGTTTTTTTTTTTATTTGAATTTCCTGTCTTAGTGTGAGGTAGAAATATGCCCGCCTAATCTTAACAATGAGTGAATCAATGAATGAAAGCGGAAGAATGGAGTTTAACCCCCCTTTCTGGTAGACAAATTACTCACCGAAAAGTACTATCCTTTGTATTGAGTCATACCATTCCCATTCTATTATATTGACAATTTCAAAAAACTATTCATACTATGAGCATAGTATGATGGCGGTCGGGCAAGTATGCCCCCATCGTCTAGTGGTTCAGGACATCTCTCTTTCAAGGAGGCAGCGGGGATTCGACTTCCCCTGGGGGTAGGGTACTGCGAAAGGAAGTTGATCGTGGATTATCAATAAGCCTGAAATTGATTCTTCCTGGGTCGATGCCCGAGCGGTTAATGGGGACGGACTGTAAATTCGTTGGCAATATGTCTACGCTGGTTCAAATCCAGCTCGGCCCAATAATTCGCCGATCTGCCATGAAACGATATAACCCATTTGTTGGTTTCCCGAAATGCTCGATCCCAATAGTAAAAAAAAAAAGTCAAATTTTTTGATATATCTCTGCCACTATTTATTTACTCTATTTAAATTTAATTTATTTTTTTTTTCCAACAAATTATGATTTTTCTAATGATCTAGATTCATATCTGGATCGGTAAGTGTAAAGGCTAAGGACAAGAGTAAAATAAAGAAAAAAGAACTTTTTCATTGAAAGATTTATTATCCAATTGATTTGGCAATAACGAAAAGATTATTAGTAATCCATGCCGCTTTCGCTAAGGTGCATATCCATATGGATATCAATATATCACTCACTTCTCTATTCCAACATGGCAATTCTAATCGAAAATCTAAGTCGAAAGGGTTTGAATGAAATCATTAAGAATAGGTATACTGTACACTTTATTTTATTATGTTATTTCCCTGGGATTGTAGTTCAATTGGTCAGAGCACCGCCCTGTCAAGGCGGAAGCTGCGGGTTCGAGCCCCGTCAGTCCCGACGGATCCAAATCCAATAAAAAAATACATCAATTCGTCTCTCCATTTTTCTGTGAAAGGGAGTACAAATAGCAGAATTGCATTACCAGCGGGATCCCTCTTATTTTTTTTTTCATTTCGATTCGATTGTTTGTTTGGGTTTGGTTAAAATCAATGGTAAGGTAAGTGTAAAGGCGGTTAGATGATACTTCATCAGATGGTTGTACAAGGATCAGATGATTGTACAAGGAAGGCGGTAAGTTATAGAAAAGAATGATAAATAAAAAGAGAAATTAATTTAAAGGAATTTTTGATTGGATCAGGAATCAACCTTTGAATTCGGTATGGATAAAAGATCTTCCTATGTTATACTATTCAATTCTTGACGATGAATCGATTTGATAGCCCAGATATTGTTATTCATGATATTGATCGATTCGATTACATCGAGACGTAATTCATCCCATTGAATTTACAGACGAAAGATTTATCATCTCTATGGGATTAAATCCCGAGTTATTGCCAATTAAAGAAAAATGAAACGATGAAATTATGGAAGTAAATATTCTTGCATTTATTGCTACTGCACTGTTCATTCTAGTTCCTACTGCTTTTTTACTTATAATATACGTAAAAACAGTAAGTCAGAGCGATTAATTTGAATTAAACTTGACTTTTTAGTTCTTATCAATGATTGAAGAAAAGAAATAAAACGAAAAAGATTCAAATTTCGCGTCTTAAATGAATGAAATGAGCGAAATAGAATCAGCAGTGTTCTATGAGAGACGATAGTATGGTAGAAAGAAAAATATGAATCTTTCTACCATACTATCTAGTATTGTTATTGTACTGTATAAAGTTTACTGTCTGAAGATACAGGTTAATTTAATATATATTAATCTACATTATTATCTTCATATATATAGCTATCAATTCCATCTATATAATTACATAGTGTCGTGTCCCAATTCTATTTCTTCATCTAGTTCTATTTGATTTGTGTTGATTCCAATTAATAATCTGAAATAATCGAAAGACAGCTCTTATTCTTACGATTCTAATTCCTGTATTTCGGATTTTTTTTAATATGAATCCCGATATCCATTGAAAGAAAGAATAAAATCAATGAAGGAGAAAAGGGTATGGGTAAAATAAAAGCAAGTAATCTTTTTGTTAGCATTCCGACAAAGAAGTAATTGATTGAGCAGTTGACATAGGATCCGGGGGGTTCCGTGGGAACTTCTTCGGATTTCGAAAAGGATTAGTAAACCTCACCGATTTTAACGTTTGAACCATGATATGAAATGAGTTCAATAAAGCAAGCACAGCCTAAATAAAATTTATAAAATAATAAACCACATAATAAAACAAGCGGTAAGTGCGCAATATGTGACTCGCCCAAGACAATGTTTTATTATGTGTAGTTGTAGTATCTCGTTGGACAACCACTATGTTGTTTCCCATAAGGGTATCCATGTAATAACAGATTTCTTTTTTCTTTGAACAGTAAAGGGAAAAACAAAAAAAGGTTCCGTTCTTCCCCATTTCCCATATATAACTTTGGTAAGAGTCGGTTCATCGAAATAGAAAAGTTATGAAGAATACGGTTGGAATCAATTCCCTACCATTTGTATTCCTTTCGAAATACAAACAGTGAAATTCAAATAAAAAAAAAAGGCTTTGCAGAAAGATCTATAAAAAAAATTGATACAGTTTGATTCCTAAATTCAATTAGTAGTACTTCTAGAGTCCACTTCTGCCCCATACTACAAGTGAAAGGGAAAATGTAAAGACTACCATTACAGCAGCCCAAGCGAGACTTACTATATCCATGTGAATTATGTCCTCTATCTCTATGAATATGAAGGAATTATTCAATTACTGTTCACTAATAATAAAAAAATCATTGGCGCAGAGTCAACGGGGGGTTCTAACCCAACACTGTTGATGAAACAATCCAATAAATCCAATTATAACACGTTCTTATAATTATAAGATTTCTTGTATAATCGGAAAACATTAAGCACCAGCAAAATACGCGGAGACAGCCCTAGCCTTTGAAGTATCAAAGGAATGTTACTAACATGTAGTAATAATAAAACCTATTCTTTCTTTTGGTGCCCTTCATTTTATTAAGTAAAAAGTATAAAAATATAGAATCAAGATAGATCACTATCTAGGGCATACCCCTATTTTTTTCTTTCCCATTTTTCCCATTTGATCTACGTCTCCTATTGGCTCTATGAAACAATCGAAGACGTCCTATTACGTTCTTGATTAGAGATTAAAGTAAAAATTTCTTTTTGTACTTTATTCATAATTTCTATTTTTCAATTTAGATTATAAATAAATCTAAGTTCAATATAAGTAAAAGATTTAAAAATATTTATATATTCTTTATATATTCAAATAAATACAAATAAATAAATACATATATAAATAAGTCAAAGCCAATTATCCATTCAATCTAATTAATATTGAATGAATCCTGGAGTACTCAAAGACTTTCATGAGTATG